TTTTATAGATACGCCCTGTGCTCTTTATTCTCTGGACTATGATTACATAGCCCAAAGGTAAAGTGGCCAGCATAATGCAATATTAGCCTTTAATTTAAAGGCTTGAGTGAATTTTTGGTCTATGTCAGTTAGTAAGAGCCGCTGTACCCCGCAGCCTTTCCAATTACGCCTGTGAATGCCCTTACTATTACACAATAACGGCTTCAGTCGCGATTATGAATATCACTAAGGCGCAGGGCGCTCTAATAATCTATTCCGTTTGAACTTTATACATAAACAGTTACTTCTATCGTTAAGCCCTATTGGGGCCAGGTTAAAGGGCGCATGAGGCGAATTATCATCCAATAGCCAGGGAGCGGCAGATTAGTAGAACACCGCATTAATAATTCGCATGTCGGAATAGTTTAGTCGGTTAGAACAGCGGGATCATAATTCGCACACGGGGGTTCAAATCCCCCTTCCGATAGGAACTTTCGGATAAGAATTGAACCTACGGGAGGCAAAAAAAAGATATATATATCTTTTTTTTGCTGGTCACTAACCTTATCTTAAATCTCCTTCTTCTATGATAGGCCACGGTAAAGAAAGATTTACCATGTTTCTTAGGATAACTAGAAATGCAACATAATAAATGTTGTTTTGACAAAAGGATCAATCATATAAAGTACACCTTTAGTAATTATAGATCTTGTTCACGAACTAAGTGGCTATACTCTTATGTTATATCAACAAAGTAGAATTAGCCGTTATGCTAGTAGCTTATGAATCATCATAGGTAATTCATTGTTGTAGCTCCACAAATGGGAATGCGCGCGAATGTATGTTGCTCCGGCTTGTTGCAAGATAAATTTAAGTAGGTCTACATGGCTTGCTTTCGATCGCTCTATTTGTACGTAAGGAATAAGTCAAGATAGAAGTGGTAAGAAAGGGGCAGTAAACAACATTATAACATAGGGCAGGGCCCTGTGATTAGACAAGCCATGTAGAAAACAAACACGGCTAAGAGCATCTCGAGAAGCGGTCGTATCTTATGTAAGTTATAATTAATAATTAGATTTATTTCTAAATCTGAAGTAAATTCGCATGTTATATATATGCCGTGACTTAAAAATACGTAAAGACTAAAATTCCATATAAGGCATCTCCGGCGGCAATTTGATGTAGCCGACGCGTGGCCTGCGGCTTTGCGGGGCCGGGGCGCTTCTCAGCGGCCGAAGGTTTTTCTCCTAGGGTTTTAGAAGAAATCAAAATAAAGTCAAGTTAGAGAGCCCTGTGATCGGCGAGAATCGCCGAAGAGCACTTGTGTAGTCTACCTCATCGAACGCAGGAAACCTACGACGGAGCAAGTTCCCTTTTTACTCTATTCATCAATCGCTACGCGCTTCCGGGCACTATGGTAAGACGTGAAAACACCCGATCCCATTCCGACCTCGAAATGTGAAATCGTCTTACGCTATATGTACTGATTTATCAATTTCGGGAGACATGGTCCAGGCCCGGACAACGTCCAATTTCAATTATTCTAAAACGCTATTGAAAGTGATGAACAATCAATCGCGAGGCCGAAGGTCCTAGAGGACTAAGCTCGCCAAATAGTACTATGCAACACTCGGCGCCTACGGATGAATCATCATAGAGACTCGCAAGAAAAAAATGACATATTTCTAATAAAGAACTCTACTTAGGGCGGGGAACTGCTGCGCAAAAAGAAATATTTTGCGGCGCCGTTGAAGAAAACCTTATTATGTGCGCGGGATAGAGTAATTGGTAACTCGTCAGGCTCATAATCTGAATGTTGTGTAGGTTCAAATCCTACTCCCGCCAAATATTTTAAGTGGTTTTTTGTGGAACAGCGGGATTTATACAAAAAGCAGCAGTGCATCCATAACTTGCTTATTTCTGCGCATTCTTGATCTATTTTTCGGTTATAAAGATATTGAAATAAAGAAATAAATGGTGTGATAAGACAAATACTCATCATATTGTGTCTAGGCGAAAGGAACCCTGTATTCTGCTTGTAATGCGAATGATGCGATATGTAAATAAAAGATACGTATTATTCTACTGATGATCTGAAATAGTCATTTACAGTATAATGAAGGGATTAATCGATCCAGTTATTTTAGTGGCCTGGATTTTCGTATGCCTTTTTTTTCATCAGATGTTTTTTCTTTTTTTTTTTTCTGGAAAAATATGCACAAAATGCATAAACCTTCGTCTTCAAGCCTGAATGCACCCGCTTCAGTAAATGACCTGACTAGAAGGCAAGCCCATTATTCTGAAGTAGGAATAGAAGTCTCATTGGCGAATATTTTGGTAGTGACTAGTGAGGTAGGTGCAATTCCTACTGTATCCAAAATAATGCATCGGATGAATGCCTAGGCATTGAGAAAGAAGGACGCTTTCAAGAGCGAAACGCCATGGGGAGATACCGTCTGTGATCCATGGATCTCCAATCGGGAAACCGTATCCAAGCAGGGCGGCGCATTAGTGTGCTGCG